TCTATAATAGAAATGTTGCATATTTCTATATCTATATCTCCCGAGAACCTCCTTTTTTTTACTATGAATCCCTGTTGGATCGGATTCTAACGAATCCTTAGGGAACTCGTAAGAAACTCTTTATTATAAGATAAGGACGGGAGAACAAGAATAAAAAAGCGGATTATATCATACATATATTTTGTGTAGAAAGATGAATAGGTACACTTATTTAGTTCTACATTCCTTGCACTTATTATATACTTATAATAAATATACTTATCATAAGATATATTTCTAACAAGTACAAATTTATAACAAGTACAAATATTAAATCGAGGCACCTATTCTATGACAGATTTCAATTTACCCTCTATTTTTGTGCCTTTAGTGGGCCTAGTATTTCCGGCAATTGCAATGGCTTCTTTATCTCTTCATGTTCAAAAAAACAAGATTGTTTAGATCCGATGGGATCAAATCTCATCCATTTTTTTTAACACTTGGACTTGGATCATAATACAGATATCTTTTAGTGGAATAGGGTACGGTACGATATGTGACTCCCTCCGAGCACAAATAAAAAAGCTGTTATTGTTATGCATGCAGATCCATGATATATGGATAAATGCATGTATATTATATGTGGGTATAGCTGTTTTTGTTTTCAAATAGATCAGCGAATATCTGAAATAGAAAGTCAATGTATCTATATGTATGTAGATATACATAGTGGGATCATATGAAGGGGATGTTATTATTTTATATCTAACCAATTTGATGAATTACTCCTAATGGTTTACATCATAATAGTGCTAGTTGATGAGAGTTACTTCGGGATCAAAAACAAAAAAAGTAAAGTCAAATTCATTTGGCTTATTCTATTCTCTCAATTCCAATAGAATGCAACTGGATCGAGTATGAACTGGCAATCCGAACGTATATGGATAGAACTTATAACGGGGTCTCGAAAAACAAGTAATTTCTGCTGGGCCTGTATCCTTTTTTTAGGTTCACTAGGATTCTTATTGGTTGGAACTTCCAGTTATCTTGGTAGGAATCTGATATCTGTATTTCCCTCTCAGGAAATCCTTTTTTTTCCCCAAGGAATCGTGATGTCTTTCTATGGGATCGCTGGTCTGTTCATTAGTTCCTATTTGTGGTGCACAATTTCGTGGAATGTAGGTAGTGGTTATGATCTTTTTGATAGAAAAGAAGGAATAGTGTGTATTTTTCGTTGGGGATTTCCTGGAATAAATCGTCGCATCTTCCTTCGATTCCTTATGAGAGATATCCAGTCAATCAGAATGGAAGTTAAAGAGGGTCTTTATCCTCGTCGTGTCCTTTATATGGAAATCAGAGGCCAGGGAGCCATTCCCTTGACTCGTACCGATGAGAATTTTACTCCACGAGAGATTGAACAAAAAGCTGCTGAATCGGCCTATTTCTTGCGCGTACCAATTGAAGTATTTTGAAATGAACTGAAGAATGAATGCTTTCTCCGCATGAGGGAAGGAACTCAGGAATCCCCTTTTTAATATAACTGAAGTTTCTTCGGAACGTTTATTCGAGCAAAACATGTTCGATTCTATTTCCCCCGTTCCGTTGGTAATACCGTTGTGTTGTGGCCCATAGAATAAAGCAGGCGGACGAATACGGAACAACCATAATAAGAAGCTATTTTTATCCACCAAAACAAAAACTCTTTTTTTTACATATGGAACTAAACTCAATTCTTTCATACTAGTAACAAATCTAATAAGTATGTATTCATCACACATATCAGAACATTTCGGAATACAGTACAGAATTCATCTTTTTAGGACCAATATTTTGAATTGATACGTTAGATATAGATGGATCGTATCTCGTAAATTATCTCTCTTTCGTCAATCGATGTTTCTTTTTTTTTTATTCCTTTCTTTTGCTCCTTGATGACCAAACGATTGGATCTCTCATAACTATTCAATTTCTCTCTTGTTTTGCCACCCATTTCGGATTTCATCATCAATATTCTTCAGAAATATCCCCTCAATTATTCCTGGGCTGTGGGTAGCCAGTGAAACATTTCGAAATAATTGATTGATCCAGGGGGAGTTCTTTCGTCTCGAAATCCGAATAATATTCATTACTTCAAGTGGTTTTTCGGGCATTCATCGAAAGGAACAAATGAAGATACAATTGGTTCGAATTTGACCAATTGAGATATCTGGGAACTTGATTATTTCTTCATTCGAAACGGACCTTTATTCTATTTCTATATTCTTTCTAGATCCAAGGACTAAACAATTACAAAAAAAAAAAGAAGGAATAGATCCGATCCATAGGTTCCATACCTTGTTATAGAACTCATGCTTCATAGAAATATCGGATCAGATAGAGTCGGCGAATGAAGCAGTTTCATTAACAATTTACAGAACAGATTCAAAGTGCCAAAAAAGAAAGCATTGACTCCCCTCCCATATCTTGCATCTATAGTCTTTTTGCCCTGGTGGATCTCTCTCTCATTTAATAAAAGTCTGGAACCTTTAGTTACTAATTGGTGGAATACAAGGCAATCCGAAACTTTTTTGAATGATATTCAAGAGAAGAACGTTCTAGAAAGATTCATAGAATTAGAACAACTATTCCTGTTGGACGAAATGATAAAGGAGTACCCGGAGACACAGATACAAAAGTTTCGTATAGGAATCCACAAAGAAACAATACAATTGGTCAAAATGCACAATGAAGATCATATCCATATAATTTTGCATTTCTCGACAAATATAATCTGTTTTGCTATTCTAAGTGGTTATTCTATTCTGGGTAATGAAGAACTTGTCATTCTTAATTCTTGGGTTCAGGAATTCCTCTATAACTTAAGCGACACAATAAAAGCTTTTTCTATTCTTTTATTAACTGATTTATGTATCGGATTCCACTCGCCCCATGGTTGGGAACTAATGATTGGTTCGGTCTACAAAGATTTTGGATTTGCTCATAACAATCAAATTATATCTGGTCTTGTTTCCACTTTTCCAGTCATTCTAGATACAATTTTGAAATATTGGATCTTCCATTATTTAAATCGTGTATCTCCTTCACTTGTAGTGGTTTATCATTCAATGAATGAATGAAGAACTCATTTGATCTGCCGATATCAATCAAATCCGAATGTTACTTCGTACATAAACAAACCATTTTTAATCTGACTCACTCTTTATACTTCTACCCGTCTAAGGGATTCCCCCTCCAGTACAATGGCAGAATCGTGGATAGGGAACTATACTAGCTACCTACCTAATTTATTGTAGAAATTTCCGGGATCAATAATTGGACCATGCAAAATAGAAATACCTTTTCTTGGGTAAAGGAACAGATGACTCGATTCATTTCTGTATCGATCATGATATATGTCATAACTCGGACATCTATTTCAAATGCATATCCCATTTTTGCGCAGCAGGGTTATGAAAATCCACGAGAAGCAACTGGGCGTATTGTATGCGCCAATTGCCATTTAGCTAATAAGCCCGTGGATATTGAGGTTCCACAAGCTGTGCTTCCTGATACTGTATTTGAAGCAGTTGTTAGAATCCCTTATGATATGCAACTGAAACAAGTTCTTGCTAATGGGAAAAAGGGGGCTTTGAATGTGGGGGCTGTTCTTATTTTACCCGAGGGATTCGAATTAGCTCCCCCCGATCGTATTTCTCCCGAGATGAAAGAAAAGATAGGCAATCTGTCTTTTCAGAGTTATCGCCCCACTAAAAGAAATATTCTTGTGGTAGGTCCTGTTCCTGGTCAGAAATATAGTGAAATCGTCTTTCCCATTCTTTCCCCGGACCCTGCTATTAAGAAAGATGTTCACTTCTTAAAGTATCCCATATATGTAGGTGGGAACAGGGGAAGAGGTCAGATTTATCCCGATGGGAACAAGAGTAACAATACAGTCTATAATGCTACAGCAGCAGGTATAGTAAGCAGAATAGTACGTAAAGAAAAAGGGGGGTATGAAATAACCATAGCTGACGCATCGGATGGACACCAAGTGGTTGATATTATACCTCCAGGACCAGAACTTCTTGTTTCAGAGGGTGAATCTATCAAGCTTGATCAACCATTAACGAGTAATCCCAATGTGGGTGGATTTGGTCAGGGAGATGCAGAAATAGTACTTCAAGATCCATTACGTGTCCAAGGTTTGTTGTTCTTCTTGGCATCTGTTATTCTGGCACAAATCTTTTTGGTTCTAAAAAAGAAACAGTTTGAGAAGGTTCAATTGTCCGAAATGAATTTCTAGATCCACGGATTCATCAAGCTGGTAAAAAGAGCCGAATTGTTGTGATCGATGCAATTATGTATGATTCAAAAAAATCATGGAAAATGTTTTGCTTGCTTTGTTTATACTGTTTTTCTGCGAGATGCCGGAAATTGCTTGTATCCCATTCCTAGCAATAGTATGTATATTGCGAAGAAGACTACTTGATCCCCCCTTCTTTTTTTCAATCAAAATGGGAGTGTTGTGACTATGCTAGGCCTCCCATTGGCAGATTTTAAATGCCATGTAATGCATCAATAGTTTTTTTGTACCTAATAGAATCGAATTCTAATAGATAATAGGCATAAGTAGGAGGAGAATACACGCGGATAAATGAAAGGAACAAATGATTCTAGGAGGGATTACTCGTCTTCCTAATCTTCCACACAAGAAAAGGGTGGAAAATCCCTTTTCTTGTGTGGAAATAATAATGATTATTGATCCTGTTCGTCAAAGATTACTATTTATTTGATTTTCCAGTTCTATCGGAACTCGTTTGTTTCGATTCATAAGAAGTAGTGGACAAACAAAAAAAGGGGTGGGAATAACTTACTGAGCAAATAAAACTTCTTCAATGAACTTATAAAAAAAGTAAAAAAAGAAAATTTTAACTGTGATGAGATAATCAATAAGGATTGGGATATGCGCAAAAATCCAAGATTTCATCTTTTCGCCCGGAGCATTAAGAGTCTTTTTTTGCTTGAAATTTTCTTTTTTCTTT